AAGTCATAGGCACGTAGGTTCAGAGCCAGGCCAACTACGCCAATAGCACTCATCCATAAACCAGTGACGGGTACAAATAGCATAAAGAAATGTAACCAACGTTTATTGGAAAAAGCAACACCAAAGATTTGGGACCAAAAGCGGTTAGCAGTGACCATTGAATAAGTTTCTTCCGCTTGAGTTGGGTTAAAAGCTCGGAAGGTATTTGCACCATCACCATCTTCGAATAGAGTGTTTTCTACAGTAGCCCCATGAATAGCGCATAGCAGAGCCGCTCCTAATACTCCGGCAACTCCCATCATATGAAAGGGGTTCAACGTCCAATTATGAAATCCTTGGAAGAAAAGGATGAATCGAAATATAGCTGCTACGCCAAAACTCGGTGCAAAGAACCAACCAGATTGTCCCAGTGGATAAATAAGGAATACGGAAACAAAAACAGCGATTGGACCAGAGAATGAAATTGCATTATAAGGCCGCAATTGAACAGACCGAGCAAGTTCAAATTGACGTAACATGAAACCTATTAGTGCAAAAGCCCCATGGAGAGCGACAAAAGTCCACAGACCGCCTAATTGACACCAACGAGTAAAATCTCCTTGTGCTTCCGGTCCCCATAGTAGCAACAATGAGTGTGCTAAACTGTTGGCAGGGGTGGAAACCGCTGCCGTTAAGAAATTGCAACCTTCCAAATAGGAACTAGCCAATCCATGGGTATACCAAGAAGTTACAAAAGTAGTCCCTGTAAACCAACCCCCTAAAGCAAAATAAGCACAAGGAAAGAGCAATAGGCCGGACCATCCTACAAAAACGAAACGGTCCCTTCGTAACCAGTCGTCCATAATATCAAATAGATCATTTTCTTCTTTAGTAACTCTACCAAGGGCTATAGTCATAGTGATCCTCCTATTCAATTACTTCAACCATTTCCGAGCACCTCATATTACTTCCAAGGCATATGATAGTTTGATTATCTGTGGACGATTTCTTTCTCGTTCAATGCCCTTTTTCAATGGTCTCGAAGATCGAAATTTTGTTTTGCATTTTTATCTATGGGGTCACAACCGAAGTCGTGGTAAATCCATGAATTTCATTTTTCTTATACTATAGAAATAAAGAAATAAACATTTGAATTCAGCATTATTCTATGATTCCTATTTCAAAAGCCTATCTTTTAAGGGAAAAATAACCCCTTTTTTCTCATTCGCTCTCTATTGCATGGGTGGAAGAACAAAAATAGGATTCTGAAAAAAAAAGAAAGATATTGAAAAGAAAAATTGACTTTCGAAATCCATTTTTATTTTTATGTGTAACGGAAAAGAGTTGCGATTTCTTCTTATTCCTATAGAACGTCTAGTAACAAGAATATGAAATCGTAAATAGCGAAAAATTCTTGCCTTGTGCGGTCTAAGTCTAAGAAAATACAAAAAATCCGCTTATACAAGAATTTCATCCACATCGAATTTATATATCAGAATAGCGGATAGAGGCATCATTCAAGGGGTCAGGTCTACTTACTTTATCTTTCTTTCCAATTTTATGGTGGGTTTTATAAGAATTTATTTTCTATAACCTGCTTGTTTTATTCTAACAAGTCCTATACGGAAATACCCGCTGAAGAGAAAATATATCTGATTGTCTCTCAACCTATATCGAATTTTAGAAAGAAGAAACAAGAATTTTCTCCTTTTTTTTATTAACATTAAGAAAAAAGAATATAACTAAAATGGAATTGGCAATATAATTTTTATGCACTTTTGAAATGAAAAAAGGAAGGATTTTTTGTAATCGTTATTTCTTGCCTCTGTCATATCACGAAAACCTTTCGATTTGGAACGGGGAGAGATGGCTGAGTGGACTAAAGCGGCGGATTGCTAATCCGTTGTACAATTTTTTTGTACCGAGGGTTCGAATCCCTCTCTTTCCGCCCCTCGGATCGTTTGGGACTTTCGAATTGTAAGGAATTCGAACCCCCAGATTTTCTCATAGATAAATATACGAAATAAATACAATTTGTAAGAAAAAATTCCAAAAAATTGTGGATTTTTACTCCTCACGTCCAGGATTACGTCCTGGGTCATTAGATAAGAATCCAAAGATAAAGAGGGAAACAAAGAATATCACTACTGTATAAACAAAGAGTTTGAGAGTAAGCATTACATAATCTCCAAGATTTTTTTTTTAAGGAATAGATTACCCGTTTTTCCTTACCGCACAGATCCACTAGGATGGTTTTTTTTATTTTGACACCTAAAAAATGCAAAAATCAATTCTTAAAAAAAATTCAAAGAATTGCTTTATAATAAGCAGTCTTATCAATATAAAAAATTAGTTTAAGTATTGTGTGGGTACCTAAAGGTACCTGTTCAACGTAGGTGCAGGGGTAGAAAGGCTCATCCAAATTTATTGTTGCAGCTATAGATTCAATGTAGAAGAATTTGAATTTTAGAATCGAAAGTTCATAATATAAGACTTCTCCTCTCTTCTACATTTTTGCATTTTTTTGGAATGAATACATCATTCAATTTGGCAGACAGAACAGAATAGTAAAGATTTCATCGAAAACTTACAGCAGCTTGCCAAACAAACGCTAATAGAAAAAAGAATACAGGTATGACAGGCATAACATCCACGATTGGGTTGAAAATGGCATAAGCTTCGGGTAATTTGGCTAAGAAAAAACTAGTCGGATAAAGACCAGAATTAAAACAGATAGAGGTTAAACTAAGTATATTAGGCATAACAAGCATTTCGTTCTTGTAGAGTAGATAATTGGATTTTGATTGAGTTATTTTTCTAAAGGAAAAAGGAAAAGAAAAGGTGGATTCAAAATCCTTTTTTCTCTTCGGACTTTCCCCAAACACAAAATACCTCCTTGTATTCGCATTCTCAAATGAGAATGGAAGAAATTCGACTTTCATATAATATCTTAATAGAATTCCATGTAATGATCAATGCATTTTTTGGATTCTATATTATCTGCATGTTTAGAATCCTAGCAAGAAAATATCCCTCATTTTTTAGGTAATTGAAGTAGGATTGACGAATAATATATAATAAAAATACTGTTTATTAGTGTCGCATAAAACGAAATGGGGCGTGGCCAAGTGGTAAGGCAGCGGGTTTTGGTCCCGTTATTCGGAGGTTCGAATCCTTCCGTCCCAGATTTTTTTTCATGAAACGAAAGATATAATCGTATTGTGCCCTGCACGACACAAAAGCTTATTAAAGAGAATATTTAGTTCTTATGAACTCTTAGATTAGATGCATTTCTAAGGATTCTTTTTCTTTCTCAGAAAACAAAATCAAGTGTCAAGTCCAGTCAAATTCTTTATTTTTCATTAAAATTTTTGGTCTGTCAGGCACATTCAGGATATGCTTCTACTACTCATTACTCATATGTGTATGTGTTTTGAATATGTGTTTTGAAATTCGAACTTTTTAGATAAACTTTATGCTCCATATCCATGAAGTGGGAATTCTTACAGGATACATTTTTCACCTAATGTGAAAAAAAGGGAAGGGGGTTTCCATTCTACGGATAGAGACTAGATTTTTCTATTTTAGGCATTATCTGATTTGTAAATATCCATTTATAAATCAATGGAATGTGAGGATTAGAGATAAATTCATATATTCTGTCTACTCGACTTTGGAATTGATTGAAAAACTAAAATTTATGAGGGAAAACACTGTATAAAAAATCAGACCTATCCCTTTATGATACAGATAGATTTTTGTTTTGTTGTTTTATTAGTAAAAAAGAGGGGCTCTTCTTTGGTTAAGCGAAAACGATCTCGATCTGTGATTCTTTAAATATCCAGAATGATCCATTTCGGTAAGGATAAGGTAAGAACTGTTCGTTGGATAGAATAGAATGGATTCAAAAAAAAATCATACTTTTCTTATTTTTAATTTTGAGTTCTTTCTGTTACCTAAAAGAAGGAATGCTATAAGTAAAAGCAAAGACCTTAATTTTACTTTACACTAATTTTTTTACTTCATTTTTTCTTTCTTTTGTTACTCCTGTTATTCCAGTCGAAGAACTATGAAAAGTTTATAACTAATAAAAAACTGCTAAACTTTTCATTGGCATAGTTTATTTGTTGGAGAAGAGTTGATTCTTCTGATTTCAGGATTGATCATCTCGAGTTCTCTGTTGAGGATGGAAATTCAATAATAAATAAGTCTTAAGTAAACTATTTTATTCCTCTTTTTCAAACTATGTTTTATTCATATGATAGAATATGGGTTTAAATAAATTGGATCCTTGCAGAGCCTTCCCTGATAAATACTTATTTCTTTTATCCATATTTCTCCATAGATAGCAAGTTTGAATTAGTATACAAAACCAATGACTATTCATGATTCCATCCATATTGGATCAATTCTCGATACCACTTTGCAATGAAATTAGAGGAATGTTATGGTAAAACTTCGTTTAAAACGATGTGGTAGAAAGCAACGTGCGACTTGAAGGAGATGATCGATTGTGGATTTTGCTATCCACCATTTTCCATAGTAATGAAAATGCTCTTGGCTCGACATAGTCTGTTCTATTTGTCCCGAACCGAATTTGCGCTGGGTTGTTTGTAAGTAAATAGTACACGATGGAGCTCGAGAAGACAGAATTGATTTTTTATCAAGGGAAAGAATCTAGGGTTAGTGAAAACTAATAAATTAGGCCAACTTTGTCAGTCTATCCTTAATATAGAAATTGAAAGGTTAATATAAGAAAAAGTCTAATTTTGGAAGATTGGAAAACTTTTTTTTTTGATTAAAAGTCTATCAGAATCAATCGTTCATATTCGATTTCTCTAGAAGAAGAAAATCCTTTATTGAAGGAAATAAGAAAAAAAGAAAGGGTATGTTGCTACTCTTTTGAAAGAAAAAAGAATAGGAATTCCCGAAGTAATGTCTAAACCCAAGGATTTCACAAATCAAAGATAAAGGATTCCGGAACAAGTAAACATGATTTTCAACCATCTCAACAATAGAATTCGATCAGAATAAGGAATAAAAGTTAATTTGTTCGAGCTGAGATAAAGAAAAGAGTTTAGAGACGACTCAAAAAATTTCGAAGGATTTCTCTTTTGAATTCTGTCAGTCAAAATTAGCCGACTTGAGTCATGAGTATAAATGAAATTTGTTTTTTCTTCTATAAGGAAATTAATGCAAGTCATAGTCTAATTTCTATCTACTTGTATTATAGATAGAAATTCGAATCATTTTCTCGAGCCGTATGAGGAGAAAACCTCCTATACGTTTCTAGGGGGGGCATTGTTTATCTATATCTATCCCAATAAGCTGTCTATCGAATCGTTGCAATTGATGTTCGATCTCGAAGAGAAGGAAGAGATCTTCAAAAAGTTGGTTTTTATGATCCGATAAAGAATCAAACTTGTTTAAATGTTCCAGCTATTCTCTATTTTCTTCAAAAAGGTGCTCAACCTACAAGAACTGTTTATGATATTTTAAGGAAAGCAGAATTCTTTAAAGATAAAGAAAGAACTTTGAGTTAATTGAAGAACTAAATGAATAAAAAATAAAAAAGTAGGGGAGAGTCATTAATATCCCTTAATTATTTAGACACAATTTGCCTCTTTTTTAGTTCTATTTTTTTGCTGCATTTATGTCGTGCCAATCCAACAAAAGCCCTTATTTAATTTCCTTATTTGTATCTAATTGGTTTTCTTACCATTGTATTTCTATTGACAAAGGTCTATTGAACAGCTAGAATTTGTAGCTAGATAGGTTTCTTTATCGTTACTCCATATTAGGTATTTCTCTCTACACTTTGCTCAAATGATAGGGTTGCCTCCCCCTTGCATATACTTTCATATAAGATTTTTCTATAAAAATAAAAATTTTGCTATTATGATTGGGGCCGCTCCTTTTTTAACCTTAGTGAAATTTAACCAATCCGTTTATTTTGGTATTTGAGTGTTTTTAATGGGTGATAAAATCCTTCTTTTGATGTCTTGCTAATTCAATGTTTTGCCAGGAGCGGCCGGTGTAATTCCATCGATTTTTGGATTTCGATCGTATCTAAGATCCTATTTTATCTGGGTTGCTAACTCAATGGTAGAGTACTCGGCTTTTAAGTGCGACTATGATCTTTTACACATTTGGATGAAGCAACAAATTCGTCCAGACTCTTGGTAGAGTCTAGAAGACCACGACTGATCCTCAAAGGTAATGAATGGAAAAAATAGCATGTCGTAATAAAATCAATTTCTTTTTTTTTGGAATAAAAAAATTCCGATTTTCTGGGTCTAGTGAATAAATGGATAGAGCCTGGCTCTAATTCTGGTAAAATAAAAAGCAACGAGCTTAACTTCTTAATTGAAATGATTCCTCGATCTAATTAGACGTTAAAAATAGATTAGTGCCTGATGCGGGGAAAGGTTGGGTTTTCCTATCGGTGGACCCTTTAATTTTTTTTTAGGAATCCTAATTATTCTTGATTATGGATTGAAAAGGAATGTTATGAATTGAATGTGTAAAAGAAGCAGTATATTGATAAAGAGACTGTATTCCAAAGTCAAAAGAGCGATTGGCCTGCAAAAATAAAAGATTAGTTCTTTTTTGTAATTAGAACAAAAATAAACTAATTAGATAGAAAAGGAGCAGAAAAAGATCTATGGATTAAGACTCCCTTTCTTTTCAGGGTTTGTTTTAAAAAATGTAACACCCTGTTTTGACCATATTGCACTATGTATCATCATTTGATAAATCGAGAAATGCTTTTTTTCTCTGGTTCAAGTAGAAATACAAATGGCAAAATTCGAAGGGTATTCAGAAAAACAGAAATCTCGTCAACAATACTTTGTTTACCCACTTCTCTTTCAGGAATATATTTATGCATTTGCCCATGATTATGTATTAAATGGTTCCGAACCTGTGGAAATTTTTGGTTGTAATAACAAGAAATTTAGTTCACTACTTGTGAAACGTTTAATTATTCGAATGTATCAGCAGAATTTTTGGATTAATTCGGTTAATCATCCTAACCAAGATCGATTGTTGGATCACAGCAATCATTTTTTTTCGGAATTTTATTCTCAGATTCTATCTGAGGGGTTTGCAATCGTTGTAGAAATCCCATTCTCGCTAGGACAACTATCTTATCCGGAAGAAAAAGAAATACCAAAGTTTCAAAATTTACGATCTATTCATTCCATATTTCCCTTTTTAGAAGACAAATTTTTGCATTTACATTATCTATCACATATAGAAATACCCTATCCTATCCATTTTGAAATCTTAGTTCAACTCCTTGAATACCGGATCCAAGATGTTCCATCTTTGCATTTATTGCGATTCTTTCTCAACTATTATTCGAATTGGAATAGTCTTATTACTTCAATGAAATCCATTTTTCTATTTTCAAAAGAAAATAAAAGACTATCTCGATTCCTATATAACTCTTATGTATCAGAATATGAATTTTTCTTGTTGTTTCTTCGTAAACAATCTTCTTGCTTACGATTAACATCT